TTACAACGTTATAAAGAACTTCAGGACATTATAGCTATCCTTGGGTTGGATGAATTATCCGAAGAGGATCGTTTAACCGTAGCAAGAGCGCGAAAAATTGAGCGTTTCTTATCACAACCTTTTTTTGTAGCAGAAGTCTTTACCGGTTCTCCAGGGAAATATGTTGCTTTAACGGAAACCATTAGAGGGTTTCAATTGATCCTTTCCGGAGAATTAGATGTTCTTCCTGAACAGGCCTTTTATTTGGTAGGTAACATCGATGAAGCTACCGCGAAGGCTATGAACTTAGAAATGGAGAGCAATTTGAAGAAATGACCTTAAATCTTTGTGTATTGACCCCTAATCGAATTGTTTGGGATTCAGAAGTGAAAGAAATCATTTTATCTACTAATAGTGGCCAAATTGGCGTATTACCAAATCACGCCCCTATTGCCACAGCTGTCGATATAGGTATTTTGAGAATACGCCTTAATGACCAATGGGTAACGATGGCCCTGATGGGTGGTTTTGCTAGAATAGGTAATAATGAGATCACCGTTTTAGTAAATAATGCGGAAAAGAGTAGTGACATTGATCCACAAGAAGCTCAGCAAACTCTTGAAATAGCGGAAGCTAGTTTGAAAAAAGCGGAAGGAAAAAGACAAACAATTGAGGCAAATCTAGCTCTCCGACGAGCTAGGACACGCGTAGAGACTATCAGTGCGATTTCATAGCTAGTTGGTGCATCTGAATAGTCAGAAGAAGCTTGGTTTATACACCCTATCTTTCTTTGATTGGATTCTGTCGAGTCAATCGACTCAAATCGAATCAAGCGGAATCCTATTTTGTTTTGATTCAACGAAAAAAAGAAAAATTCCAAAAATGCAATAGAAAAGATCAAAAATCAATCAAAAATCAATAGAAAGAAGATGGGTATAAAAACTTATTAGATGCCATTGAACCTAGTATCTAATAAGTTCTACCTACTATTGGATTTGAACCAATGACTCCCGCCGTATGAAAGCAATACTCTAACCACTGAGTTAAGTAGGTCATTTATCATCACAAAGAGAACCAAAAGGGACCCCTCCCGTCGATGGATTATAAATATCATACTATTTATAAGCAATACCATTCAAATAGATCAAAGAGCTATGCTCCTAGATCATGGAATATTCATCTTGACAATAAATTATCTACATGATAAAATATGTATCACAAGCACTAAGGGCTATAGCTCAGTTAGGTAGAGCAACTCGTTTACACGTGCGCCAATGTTTTTCAGGGGAGTCCATCATGCAATCCACAGAATTGATCTTCTTGAGAAATCAGTGTCTTACTCTATCTCTTTGAGGGAAGAAGAGAACAATAGCCTGACAAATGGTTTGGTCCGAATCAGGTGCCCATTTAGGTGCCAAACAGACCCGTCATTGGTTTGAGATATTGATAAGGTGAATACCCAGTCTATTCAATGCTAGGCTTAATGAGTATAAGGGCCTCAAAAAATCTTTTTTCGTCCTATGAACTTTAAGGTGTATGAAGTTTCATATTTTCTTTTTAAGTAGAGCGTTAGAGACTTCATTTCACTTAGGTTAATCTAGGCCAGAGGCAGACCTACGTCAAGCTAACCCCCTTTGAAACACTTTGGTATTGTTCCTGGTCAGAATCCAACTAATGACCCAGAGCACATGGAGCCATCTCCTTATTTTTCTGTAAAAAAAAAATATGGCGGACTGGCTGATATTTCTATCAGTTAATGAAAGAGCCCAATGCAAAAAAATGCATGTTGGGTCTTTGAAACAGTTCAGATCATTTTGATAATAAGAAGTTTGATCTGTTTTACCGAGAAGGTCTACGGTTCGAGTCCGTATAGCCCTAGAGCCCTATCAAATGAAAAATGACAATACAAAAAGGGGTAGCATTTTTCTTTCGGCATTCTTGTTTGTTGCTTGTAACTAATCGATTGATTCATCGAAATCAAATCATTCCTATACTATAAGCCCACTCCCTGGGATCATTTAAGGGAGAACATAAAACAGAAAGCAAAAAGGCATTTCAATTTCATTTCAATGGACCCAATCGAAATTTTGCCAATCGTGGATAAATAAACCAGCCTTTATTCATGAATCTTCATTCATTAATCTTCGGAGGTGAATTCTATATGAATTTTCCTCTTTTCCTGTTTACAGCCAAGGGGTTAGTGAGACTCCCTATGTCTATTTGTACACAAGCTAAAGTTTGAAAAACAAATATCTTTGCTAAGGTTCCTTGGAAACATTGTCAAGAATGTTAAATAGGCTTTTTCCTTGTATACCTTACCTTGCAAAGAAAAGCAAAAGAGGGAGTCTTCTCTTTCCGTATTCAATAATCACAATAATCATTAGAACCCCCTCCGCCTGGATTCTATATTATAAAAAAATGCTAATATAAAAGGAATATATCAAGATCAATAGATTCTAAATCTTGAGATGGAAATTCCTAGACATTCTCTTCCATCTTCCTACAAGTTCTAGTCTAAGCC